TTCTTTACATCTGTACTCTTATATTAGACTGATATTAAATAGGTGATAATATATGATAATATCGGATTAATACCTATGTCAAATGGGGTCCAGGGGGCAATGAGTTATTACTGTTAGCGTTATTAATACTAATTACTTTAGTCACACGGAACGTAAGTAAGGCTCCCCGAGCCGAACGGTATAAAAGCCTTTACCGCTCTTTCTTTCCTTGATTGCATTGCGCGGCGGTCGGGAGTTAAGAAATTATCTTCGTTATGCCTCTTATTCTTTATTTATTGTTTTCTGGTAAACTAGTTAAAGTTAATTATGCAATCGTAAATTCATAATCACAAATAATTCAAATAGTCCTTTCTTTCTCGAGCTAAATTATATCAATATCATAAGACTAGGTGTAGTCTACCGCTTCCTTCGCTAAGTAGGAGTTGGATGACTGTGAACACCCGGCGTTGTGTTCATCTTATTGATGATGTTACTGGGGTCTCACACCTACCCATATGGAAGAAGATTATTTCGGATGTGGACACCTGAAGATATAAAATTTAATGACTTAGGTGATATTAGTAGCCCTCTATTAAATGAGAGTAGTAGCGGAATGATTTAGTAGTGAGTAGTCGCGATCAATTGAATGAGTTAGTAGTGACTCGTCGTTTGCAACCGTAGGAGTCCTTAGGGGTATTGGACAGTCTGCAGGATTGACCTACGCGTTACATCAAATTAATTCTTTGAGTTTGTCTTTTGACAGGGGTTTCGGCGTACACCTCCTTAGTACCGGGTCCTGTGCTAGAAATGCCAAGGCCCGCCGAACTCATGCGAATCACACAAGACACCTATGTTAGGTATCTTTGTAGTGTACACGGTCTTCCGTGAAGCGGCTATCCCAATATTTTTAGAGACAAGGGAGCTACCCGTTGATCCTCTACATATAACAGCTGATGTCCCGAGGATAAGTGTTGCAGTTTTAGTTGGAGCGGGGTTAAGACTGTCTGAATCCATCAGTCATTTAGGATTCTTAGGCTCCGGATTTATGATGAAATGATCTAGTCGTAAAGACTACCTGCTTACAGAAGTACTATATATATTTTAAGTTATGAACGGGCGTAGTACTGAATCTTTCTTCCAACAATAATTATCACAGATACGGATAACCGATCTACTTTGATTGAGCCTCTTTTCTTGTACTATCAATAATTATTATAATAAAAGCGGTACGAGAAAAGAGAAATATATAAGGATGACACTGTCCGCCGACTCAACTCGGTGTATCAGTATCAATTGCACCAAACCGGTAACGGGTGATGCATGAGTAGCCTTTGTTAACTTCGTTTGTAAGACACATTCTGATGCTTAAACCGTTGTAACTGGGAGTTCATGGATGAACACCTTATGGAGTGCTTAAAGTGGTTTAAATAGAGCTATTTTCTTGCGCATCTGCCCGTAATCGTTAATGACTATCCGCTTCTGTTACAACTAAGTTCAATCCTCCGGCACAACCTATTGATTGAAACACTGAATCTCTCGGCTTCTATTTCAACAGTGTCTTCGTCAGCTGTTTCAAACAAGTCCTACGGGAAATGAGTTCTCGCGGAATTTCTCTACCGTAGTGGGCAGATGTAGCCAAGTGGTAAGGTATTGGACTGTGACTCCATGGTTCGAGCCGAAACGACTCCATTCATTCACAAGATGTTTTCACTTTCTCTGAGGAGTCCTCTATTCGTTCTCCTACGCTTCCACAAGCAAGGTTTTCATGATCATAATGCCGCGAGCTACACTTCTTTCAATAAAAAGATCCCCCAGAGGTCTTTTTCTCAGTGGTCTTAGTCAGAAAGAATTGGTCGGGCGATCGAACTTAGCCATCAGAGGCTTCTTCGGCGGATCTCGTCGTTTATTATTTCCTTCAACGCCTATCATTGTTCTCTTGGCCAGCGCCTTTCACTTCATCGACCAGATGAGAATGTATTGGTATGAGCCGGTAATTCCACTTTTGAGCGATCGGAAGTTTGTTTCTTCGAAAGCGCCGTGTCCTCTGCTCTAGAGCCCTTCCTTATTAGGCTCACCAACTCAAGGAGGATCCTTCTATACTTACCATATATCTGGTTGACCGGAATCCCGTAGCCCGTGGGTGGCAACTATTGCCTTTGGTCTTGAACCTTAATATCTTTCTGGAAAGATTCTAATTAATAGAATACTGTGAAAGGGTGCTTGAGGTCCAGGAAGTTCAGAAAGTTCTTTCCTCAGGAGTCGATTGGGCGAGCGGAGTAGGAGAAGGGGGCATAGTCGATGCTTCATTGGGTGGTGATTGATCGCCATGATTGCCATGTTCTTGTGGATCGATCGCTGCATGATGAGGTTCACTTCTGGGTGGTGGCGCTCGATCGCCATCTTGTTGGGGATCGATTGTCATAGGCAAGAAACTTGGATCTTTGTCGCTCTTCTCTTCAATAAGTTGTCTCTCCCCCTGAAAGGAAGGGCTAGGTAAGTAATAGGGCGTGTCCTCCTGAAAGGTGAGATCCATAGTCACATAGAACTTCCGAGAGGGAGGATGATAAGACTTGTAGCCTTTCTGGGATGATGAGTGCCCAACAAACACACATTTCAAGGCACAGGGATCTAGCTTACTCCGTTGATGAGCATGGTTCTGAAAGAAAGCAATACAGCCGGGTGGTATATGGAGGACGGGTGGGACTTCATGGTGTGAGGTGAGGGCTTCAAGTGGAGTTTGGAACTGTACTATCCGAGAAGGGACTCTGTTAATCAAATACACTGCAGAGTAAAGAGCCTCGCCCCAGAGATAATGGGGTACATGCTGATCAATGAGTAAAGAGCGAGTCACTTCCAAAAGGTGATGGTTCTTGCGTTCTGCCACACCATTTTGTTGTGGAGAGTGGGGACAAGAGGTCTGATGGATGATGCCATGGGTTTTAAATAAAGTGACAAGTCTATGGTTGACATACTTCCCCCCAGAGCGTAGAACCTGTATAGATGTCTTGAACTGAGTTTGAACCATCATATAAAAATCCTTAAATAAATCACACACATCACTTTTGTGGGTGATCAAATATGCCCATGTCATTCTAGTGCAGTCATCAATAAAAGTAACAAACGCATACCAGAAGGTTCTGAAAGAATAGCAGGACCCAAAACATCAGAGTGAATCAATGCGAAAGGAACATAAATTTTCTTTCTTTCAGAACCTTACCCGACGGAGAAACTAGGAATCTATGCAGAAATCCGTTGTTTGGGAGGCTTTACAGGATACCCCACGAAGCATTAAACTAGGAAAAGGATAATGCCAATGCCCTCCGAGTTCGTCTCACTTACGAGAAACGGTTACTAGCTCGACTGAGTTTAGTTTACTTGCTCGACCATCGCGGGAGAGGCTCTAGCTCAACCGAAATGAAGAACTGAACAACAATCTCTAAGCTAGCTGCATTCCCTACCAAACAAAACAGGGTCTGAGCCAGCAACAAGAAGATCCGCTGAGCCGACGGCACTCAGTTAATCACTATGCTCACGTGCAAGAAGTCGGGAGTTCCCCCCGCTGCACGAAATGACTCAATGCCGTTTTAGCTTAAAAAACCATTTCATTTTGGAAAAAGTGAGTCAGACCTAGCAAAAAGTAGTGAAAGTTGACACACCTCCGGTGCCCCTAATCCACTCAAGAGTGAATTGAATAAAAAGACTTATTATGGTTTCATTGAGAAAGTGCAAAAGAGATTATTAGCTTGGAAGAGTAACACATTCTCAATGGCAGGTAGATCCACTTTCTTACAATCAGTGACTTTATTCCTATTTTTACTATGCAGGCTGTGAAGCTTCGCTTCCTTCTTCTATTTGCAATCAACTGGATTCTCTGAATAACATCTGTGGTCTCTAAGCCCAAAGTGCATTTGGTCAATTGGTCTACTGTTTGTAAACATGGTGGTTTGGGTTTCCAGAAGTCTACCGCCATGAATAAGGCTCTTTCTACAATTCTACAAAACCGGATGTGGGACATTAAATCGAACTTCTTTTTAAAGGTTCTTGTCTTTCCTTTTTCATCTTGAAACGAGAATCAATAAGGGGAGATGCCATCTGTTGCGAGCAAGCGAAGAGCCGGACATCACTTCGTCCCCTTTCATAGTCTCTTTCTTCACGTCGAGCTACTTCGCCCTTTAGTACCATAGGTTCTGAAAGAAAGGTGTGTGACTCCCCATTTACTAAGAGGCTGCCGTTTGTTCTCATTGATTCGACTCGAAAGACAAAGGAACTATTCTCATTCCCAGAGGTTGGTGTCCCGAAGCAAAGGTAGGTGGTCAGTAAACCGTGCATAAAGTGAGGCTACGGATACGGAGCCACTCAATTAAGCCGATTTGGGCACCGGAGAGAAGGACCTAAGTTGGAGCGTTCCATTGAGCTGGTTGAAGTCTTCCTTTTATGACTACGACCCCGCCCGCCATGTGTGGAATACCTATTAACATCTGATCAAAGCATAGATGGCTTCTGGAGCATCAAAATAGGCATCGAAAGACGTTTAAGGAGAGACATAAGCTTTACGACGGGAGTAGCTCAAGTTTGGATAGAAAGGTGGGGCGAGAGGTTACATTCGATTAAGAACGAAAAGAGAGAGATGGGAACTATCGAACAGAGTCTACTTTCCTGGGAATTTGAATAGGAACCTAGGTTTCAATCATAATTCGACATTACTTCGTAACCTCTCCCCAATGGTCGAGCAACTAAACTACCTTCATTCGGCGCAGTGTTGTGACTTTGAAAGCCGAAGGTTGGGAAAGTTAGGGATCCACACGGGTTGAACGAAGAGAGGAGAGAGAAAGACGATCGAGTCTACTTTCTCGTTGTTTAGAGAGGAAAAACTATGCGGCTCATCATCTGATTCAACTTACCTTCTTTTTTGCTGTTCCATTACTACATGTAAATCACCACTTTTGGTATCTTTCGTCCCGTTTGGAAAATCTCCCTAGATATTTGCCGCACAATTGGAAGGGAAAGTGCCAGGGAATCACGCAAAGCATTCGGGCCGTTGGCACTAAAAAACAAAGAACTCTTCTCAAAATTCACAAGTTGACCCGGGATAAAATATCCTTAACGCAGTTTACTTCCTCCCTGTTAGCCTTACAGAATAATATTGAATCATCGGCAAACAAAAGATGCGAAATGGCGGGGATCCTAATAAACCTACTCTTTTACCGGTTCCTATATCTTTGACTCGTCGGGGGCTCCCGCGGACCATTACACCTTTCTATAGGTGGATGATCCGGGCCGAAGGCGGTGAAATGTTACTTATCTTTATTCTCTTTGTATAGGATCATTCTCCTAGCAAAACTAATTGATAAGACAACATTTTCATCGATTGTGACTCCTGTTCAGGACATGCATCGTGTCTATTCAACGATATCACGGATGAATGAAAATGTGGTGCCCTTGTTAGACCGGTACATCCCATGGTTTCGACGCATACTATTATACCAAGGTATGTAGTGGGAACCAACCTGGAAGACCGTTCCAACTATGTCACAGGCTAACGAGAAGCTTAAGTCAGTAGCCTCTCAACTTGGGCGCAAGTTTCATGGACCTTATAAGTCCTGTTTCCCATGCCTGATGTTTGAGATGTCAGCTTACGCGTTCCTCGTACAGTTTATTCACTCGTACGGTGAACAGTGGTCCTCTGGCATATTGTGGCCATCTCGGGTTCGCTTCGCGGGGGACAAGAACAATAAAATGTTCTCGGGCTCTGATCTGGACTATTACGAAAAATAGAATATATTGGTCCATCACTGCCCCACCCGGAGCAACTCGAGATTCCGCCTGTAACTGGTCGTCTAGGTCAGACGATTGAGCAGGGCACCAAGAGGGGGGGGGGATATTCGCCATTGCAAATTACATCAATCAAAGACTTCTGAAGCCAATCATGGACTGGCTTCAGAAGGTCTTGCGACCTTTGCCGATGGAAGGTACCTTTAACCAGCAGCGACCTCTTGATCGTCTAATTGGGTCGACGTGTTGTCACTGCTTTGATCTTAAGTCAGCAACCGATAGGTGGCCGTTATCTTTAATGTTCGAAGTTATGTGTCACATGTTTGATCGCAGTTTCGCGCCGGGAGTTGTCAACTCTGCCCTAGGTGCAAACATATTTGATGTGCCCTTCGTTAAGAAGAAGAGGTCATCAGTATCCTTTGTGACCGGGCAGCCACTGGGGTACTACTCCTCTTGGCCTCTGTTCGCACTCACTCATCACTTTGTGGTGTGGTGGTGTGCGCAGCAGGTTCATCCTGGTCGACGCTTTGATAAGTACGCAGTGCTTGGCGATGACGTCATAATTTGTGACGATCTCGTCGCTGAGAAATACAAGGAGGTCCTGGATTTCCTTGAGGCCAAGATTTCTGTACATAAATCGTTGATCTTGCATTCTGGGACTGGTGAGTTTTCTAAGAGATTTCGTGTTCGGGGTCTGGCGGTCGATTTGTCGCCGGCCTCAGCACAAGCCCTAACTAACTTTTTTCATCCTTATGGCCTTATGGCTATAAATGATAGGTATCCGGTACGCAGGGTTGGGTTTCAACCCTGTGCAGGATAGGTGGTATGGGTTATAAGTCTATTAGTAAGATAGACCACCACTTGAGCCGTAAATATAGCAGCCTCAAGGCCATGTATGATCGGCCGCATAAGTCCTCCCCTTGCCGTAATATGGAATGGTGGTTGGGACGGGGTCGCCCTCTCGATCCTGGATTGACTACCTTCGGGAGTTTTCCAAACCTCGAGATCTCAAACTGGCACCTGAAGAGTGCTATTTGCACTTCAAGGTTCAAGAATTCGAGGAATACTCAACTCGTCGTCAGTGGGTATCGGGGTGGCTCAAGTATGTGAAATGGTGCTACGGTACTGCTCTGTCGCCAGATGTCACCATAGACGATTTTTTTAATGCCCCTGTAGTATCGAATGATTTCCTTGTTAGATCGACGGATCCCAACTTGGTCCGTTTCGGTCTAATGTGGAAGCTTTTTGATATGATAGCGCTCCATAATAGGGCGCCGTCTAAGGTCGGTATACTGACTCCTGGGCGCTACAGTGGTGAAGGATTTTTGCTTCTTGGTGGAGTCGATGGTACAGAATTCTTAGTCTGGTCTGTGGACCTAACACAGTC